AACATCTATGTCAGCTTTTTTGTATGAATGCATTCAATTCAAAACAACTTGCTTTCTAGATGATCCCTCTAGAAGAGAGTATTTTAACAATCTTTCTAGTTACTTCGTTCTCTATTTCTATTTGAGAAAATCTTAAGGAAAAAGATTTTGTTTCCAACGAGCTAAAATAAAACAAACAAAAAGAAATATGTTGATTGAAGTCTCTAGTAAACTAAAGTTATCATTAAATAGCTATTTTGCTTCTCTCTATAAAAAAAAGGAAGATTTAGTTACGATTAGAAACCTATTTTTCTATCTTCATCCATGGATCTCTTACTCATATTCATTCAATTGGAAGTATTGATCCAATTCAATAAAAAAATTCATGTTTCGTAATTTCATAATCCAAATTTGAAAATTTGAATTCCTCTTTGGATACAAATCACGAGAATGTATAATTTTCCTCAAATTTGTCATTGAGAGGTAAAGGATTAATTCCTTAAAAAAAAAGGTTTTGATCGGAATGGAATAGTAATCAAACCGGTCGACCCTTTAACTATTAAAGGGTTAATAGAACGAATCACACTTTTACCACTAAACTATACCCGCTACAGTTCGATTATTATATCGAAATGGAACTTTTGTCGAACACGGAAATTGGACAGAATCAAGATGATCATAAAAGGATCATTAAATTTAGAGTATTGGCGGTTTTCGTAGGCGAACTTAATCAGATTATGACAAGATAGTTAAATAACTAAAATCATAAAAAAAGTTCTATTTTTTTCCTGAAGGGTTTTTGATAGATACGTCTCAAGAAAACGGCTAAAGTTAGAACTCGAACAGAAAAAAATGGTGCAGTTTATTTTTTTTTTCTTTTATTAATATTAATAAAAAATAATGGAAGAACTGAAGAAATAAGGGGGAAGAAAAGATAATAAGAAATGACATGTTGGTTTTAAAACGGAAACAGTTTTTTTTCGTATTGTTCTTGCTTTTGTTTCAATAACAATGATTTATTTATCAATTTTATCAATATTATAATTCAATATATTAATATAATTAATATATAATGCAAAAAAGGCCTGGCGAGGTACTGATCAAGCCAGGCCACGGGAATAATAAAAAGCCCTTTCTTTCGGTTTGGGGCGAAGAAGTTTTTCTTTTTTTCTTTCTACTATTTTTTCTTTCTACTATATATAAAATATAAATATAATATATTTTTCTTTCTACTATATATAATATATAAATATTAATTTTTTTAATTATTAATAAATCTTTTTTTTAATCTTTAGAATCTTTCTTAGTTTATTTAAATCTAACTGATTGGAATTTCAGATAAAACTACTACTTAGATGGATTACATAATCCAACTTGTATATTTTGTATATATATATTATTGTTATATAAATGTTCTCATTATTGTTATTATAGAATTATCTTTAATTATTTTTCTTTGTTATTTAAAATTTTTTATATTTGGATTTGCATATTAGTATTTTTTTCAATGGGGAGAGATGGCTGAGTGGACGAAAGCGTCGGATTGCTAATCCGTTGTACGACTTGTTCGTACCGAGGGTTCGAATCCCTCTCTTTCCGGTTCCGTTGATGACTTACTATATTGATTTATTATTGATTTCTCTTTAGAATTTTTTTTTTTTTTTAATAAATTTATAATTTAATTTTGTAAATTCAAAATATATATTATATCAAAATAAAAAATAGAATTTACAATAACAAAAACAAAGAGGAAGTAATTTTTTTTAATAAAAAAATTATAAAAACAAAATAGATGAAAAATTAAGCGAAGAACCTCCCTTTTATTCTTCTCGTCCAGGATTACGCCCTGGATCATTAGATAGGAATCCGAAAATGAATAGAGAAACAAAAAATATCACTACTGTGTAAACAAAGAGTTTGAGAGTAAGCATTACACAATCTCCAAGATCATTTTTTTTTGGAAAAAAGAGAATAGATTCTCTATTTTTATACCATAAAATAATTATATCCTAATTATATTTATATTTGATAACGACAACCGAAATAGTTTTTAGAAATCGAAATTAAGTTTTTTAATTGTTTTATAATTATCTAAATATTAAATTAAAAAATAAATTTTATTATTATCTTTTAATATTATCTTATCTAAGATTATCTTAGATATCAATAATTTTTTATAACCACTTTTTTTTTGAGATTTTGGAGGATCACAATAAGGTTTTTCATTCACAGAAAAAAATAGTTAGAATGGGAAAAGAAAAACAAGGTGATCCAGATTGTGGCTATTCAAGAATTTGAATGTTTGAATCAAGGGTTCATATTGGAAGACTTGTCTGATCTTATCAATTATTAGAAGCGTTTTTCTCAAATCAAAAAAATCATTAATTTTTCTAGTACAAGATGAAAGATCTTATCGAAAACTTACAGCAGCTTGCCAAACAAAGGCTAAGAGAAAAAAGAGTACAGGTATGACTGGCATAAAATCTACAATTGGACTCAAAAAAGCGTAGGCCTCGGGTAATTTGGCTAAGAAAAAAGTACTTGAATAAAGGGCAGAATTAAGACAGATCAAACTAAAGATATTAAGCATAACAGAAATTTTGTTTTTTAGATAATTGCATTTTGATTGAGTTATTGATAGAAGTGAAAAATGCAAAAAAGAAAAAAAAAAAATAGACCAAAAATCCTTCTTTTTTTTTTCTAAATTTACTCAACTCAACCAAAAAACCTTCCATTCTCAAAGAAGAATAGAAGAAATTCTACTTTCATGCAATATCTTAATGGAATTATATGTAATGATCAATAAATTAAGTTGAATTCGATATCTTCGTATGTCAAAATACTAACAACAGAATCTACTTGATTCTTTAGAAATTTTGGCGGAAATTGACGAACAATCAATACCAATATTAGTGTTTATTAGTGTCGAATAGAAATCAAAGTGGGGCGTGGCCAAGTGGTAAGGCATCGGGTTTTGGTCCCGCTATTCGGAGGTTCGAATCCTTCCGTCCCAGAGCATATGTATTTATAGTAAATATTTCATAGTAAATAATTTAGATTTAATATATTTCTTGTTTCTAAAGTGTAATATTGCATAGAATTTTTTTCTTTCGGCTAAGGGTCTAACCAAAAAAAGATAAGATTTTTTTTCACATTTCACAAATTTACAAAAAAAAGGATCATAAGTGTTCAAATAACACGTAGATACAACTGAATCTCTTGGAGATTTATACAAGATGGGGTTATAGATTATATACATGAATTTTAATTAGAAAAAAAAGAAGAGCCTTTATCACATCTCCATATCCTCATATTTATTCATATAAAATAGATTGGATTTTTTCAATCGAGTATTTTATTTCAATTAAAATTAATTTTCTTAATTATTGTTTAGTGCTTATTAATTTATTAAATTAATCATTGAGTTCAAAAAGAAACATGGATTTTTCTTTCTTAGGGATGATCAAATGTCGTCTTTATTGTAATTGTTTGTAAAAAAATTCTGATTTCAATTTTAAAGCGAAATTGAAATCAGAATTAGAAATTCATTCTAAAATTCTATCTAAAATATAAATAAAAAGAATAAAATAATAATAAAATAAATAATTTATTTTTCTAATTTAAAAAATTTTAAATAATAAGAACTTAAGAAAGATTCGATATCTATGTACCGACTGTTCTGACTAAACCAATGACTATTCATGATTTCATAATTGAATCAACCGTATAGTGGTTCCAAATTCGAGGAATGTTATGGTAAAACTTCGTTTGAAACGATGTGGTAAAAAGCAACGTGCGACTTGAAGGACATGATCCGTTGTGGATTCTTATATCCATCATTCTCTAATAAAGGATGCTCTTGACTCGACATCCTTTGTTCCACCCGAACCCCGCATTTTTGTTGGGGTGTAGTGGAAATAGTACATGATGAAGCTCGAGTAGAAAGTATTGATTCATTTCTCAAGGGAAAAGGGTCTAGGGTTAGTGTCAATCAATAAGTTGGAACAACTTCGTAAGTATATCTTTGACAGAGAAATCGAAAGGATCCAAATCAATCAAGTTTCAAATCCCAAAGGAAATTTTGTTAGAAAAAAATTGATAAAAAACTTTTTTGATAAACAAAATTATCTATATCGTGCGGGAATCCGCCGCTCCTATGATTCTATTCTTTGATAGAAAGAAATAACAAAAAAGGTATGTTGCTGCCATTTTTGAAAGGATTCAAAATCAACGAAGTAATGTCTAAACCCAATGATTCAAAACAAAGATAAAGGATTCCGGAACAAGAAAACACCCTTTGTATTTTAATTATCACAACAATTGGATTTTGATCAGAATGCGGAATTCAAATCGATTCTAATTAAAGGGTATTTGAGACTGCTCAATAAACGAAATGCAAAAGGAGTTTCTTTGGGGCTATTTAAGAGTCATTCAACTTGAGTTATGAGTATACAAATGATTTCATTTTTTTAGTAAATATTTTTTAGAAAAGAAAAAAAAGACTTAATTCTTAATTCTTAGTCTAATTCAATTCATTTGATGATTTTAGGGACTTTTAAAATTTTCCATTATAATTTCTATATACATAACTTTGAATCATTTTTCTCGAGCCGTACGAGGAGAAAACTTCCTATACGTTTCTAAGGGGGGTTTTGTTGATCTAATCTATCCCAATGAGCCGTCTATCGAATCGTTGCAATTGATGTTCGGTCCCGAAGAGAGGGAAGAGATCTACGTAAAGTGGGTTTTTATGATCCAATAAAGAATCAAACTTATTTAAATGTTCCTGCTATTCTATCTTTTCTTGAAAAAGGAGCTCAACCTACAGAAACCGTTTACGATATTTTAAGTAGGGCGGGAGTTTTGAAAGAATTTCGACTTACTAAAACAAAATTGAATTTCAATTAATGAAATAATAAAGAAAATGAGGTTGTAGTTTGGTATAGCTTTTTTCATTCTTCTTTTTCCATTCATGTAGGTTTTTGTGTAGTGCCAATCCAACATCTTTTTTTTTCTTTTTT